ATATGCGAAAAATCGCTCTACAACTTTTTATCGAATCAACAAAAAAAATTCTTGATAATGATAAATACATTGACAATAAGGAAACAAATCAAGAAAGGATTAATAAAACAAAACAAAATAAAATTGACTTTATTTCACCTATGACTATAAAAAGGGCTTTTGATAATCTTAGAAATAGTAAGCGGAAGTCAGATATTTTTTTTGATTTATCTTACTTGTCACAAAAATATGTATTTTTAAAATTATCACAAACCCAAATTATTAACTTCAATAAGTTCAGATCTATTCTTCAATATAATGGACCGTCTGTTTTTCTTAAGACTGAAATAAAGGATTTTTTTGGAAGACAGGGACTATTTCATTCCGAATTAAGACATAAGAAACTTCCAAATTATGGAATGAACCCATGGAAAAACTGGTTAAGAGGTCATTATCAATACGATTTATCTCAGATTACATCGTCTAGATTAATCCCCCAAAAATGGCGAAATAGAATCAATCAATGCCATACGTCTCAAAATAAAGATTTAAACAAATGGTATTCCTCTGAAAAAGACCAATTACTTGATTCAAAAAAAAAACAAAATTTGAAAGTCTATTTATTACCAAATAAAGAAGAGAATTTAAAAAAAAACTATAGATATGATCTTTTATCATATAAATATATTCATTCTGAAACTAAGAATAACTCCTATATTTATAGATCATCATTAGAAACAAATAAGAACCAAGAAAATTCCACCAGCAATAAAGAACAATTTTTTAACATACTCAAGAATATTCCTAGCAAGAATTATCTTGGAAAAAGCGATATTATATATATGGAAAAAAATAAAGATAGAAAATTTTTGTGTAAAATTAATAAAAATATTAAGGTTGAACCTAATAAGGACCAAGTTGAACCTAATAAGGACCAAGTTGAACCTAATAAGGACCAAATAATGGATAAAATTCATAATAATGGTCTTTTTTATCTTCCGATTAATTCAAATTCCGAAATAAATTACAAAAGGGTATTTTTTGATTGGATGGGAATGAATGAAAAAATCTTAATCTTAAATTGCCTCATATCGAATCCGAAAGTTTTTTTCTTTCCAGAGTTTGTGATACTTTATCATAAATATAAAGAGAAACCTTGGTTTATCCCAAGCAAATTACTTCTTTTTAATTTGAATATAAATCCCAATTTTAGTGAAAATCAAAATATCAACAGAAAGCAAGAGGAGTATTTTTTAAATTTTCGTCCATCAAATTCAAAACAATATTTTGAATTAAAGAATCAAAACAATATTGAAGAGTATTTTTTAGAATCGATCGAAAAAATAAAAATATTCCTTAAAGGAGATTTTCCGTTGCAATTAAGATGGACTGGACGTTTGAATCAATTGAATCAAAAAATGATGAATAATATCCAGATATATGGTCTCCTACTTAGCCTGATAAATGTAAGAAAAATTACTATATCCTATATTCAAAAGAAAGAAATGAATCTGGATATAATGAGGAGGCCTTTAAATCTTACACAATTAATGAAAAACGGAATATTAATTATCGAACCTGCCCGCCTATCTCTAAAAAATGACGGACAGTTTTTTATGTATCAAATCATAGGTATTTCATTGGTTCATAAAAGTAAGCACCAAAGTAATCAAAGATACCGAAAACAAAAAAATGTTGCTAAAAATACAGACAAAAAGAATTATGATTTGCTTGTTCCTGAAAAAATTTTATCGTCTAGACGTCGTAGAGAATTAAGAATTCTCATTTCTTTCAATTTGAATTTAAAGAATAAGACTGGTGTGGATAGAAATACATTAGTTTACAAGGAGAACAAGATAAAAAAATGGAGTCAATTTTTGGATGAAAGTCAACATTTGGACCTAAAAAAAAATGAATTAATTAAATTCAAGTTCTTTTTTTGGCCTAATTATCGATTAGAAGATTTAGCTTGTATGAATCGCTATTGGTTTGATACCAATAATGGGAGCCGCTTGAGTATGTTAAGGATATATATGTATCCATGATTCAAAATTTTGAGTTTCCTATATATTCTGTTGTTCTATCAATCAGATTTTTATGTCCGTGATCGAAATATATCCATGTTATATGCAACCAACCAAATGAACATATGCGCTGTCTTACATTAGGATACTGCAATAATAAGGAAATGACGTAGGAAATGGCGTATCAATTAAAGCTAGAAATTAATCAACAGAATCTTCGTACTAAACTATTTGGTATCGTCTTTTTGTATCACTATACAAATGAACTCCAAAATCGGATTTATTAATGTTAATTGATAAAATCAGGAGTCTATAAAGAAATTCTGATTATTGTGTATACTACATTCAAATTTCTGACATTATTATTACTGCTCAATAAAATAAATATCTGTAAAAAGGGGAGTGTTAAATTATTTTATGGTAAAAAATTCATTTATTTCAATTATTTTTCAAGAACAAGAAGAAAACAAAGAAAACAGAGGATCCGTTGAATTTCAAGTAGTAAGTTTCACCAATAAGATACGGAGACTTACTTCACATTTGGAATTGCACAAAAAAGACTATTTATCTCAGAGAGGTCTGCGGAAAATTCTGGGAAAACGTCAACGGTTGCTGGCTTATTTGTCAAAAAAAAATAGAGCGCGTTATAAAGAATTAATAGGCCAGTTGGATATTCGAGAGAGAAAAACTCGTTAATTTGAAGAGTTAGTTTGAATTATCGCTTAAAGTTTGATGAACTTCTTTTCGCTTTCAGCAATTCATGGAAGAATGAATCAGGAAAAACCTATGACTGGATCAGCTACAAGAAAAGACCTCATGATAGTCAATATGGGACCTCACCACCCATCAATGCATGGTGTTCTTCGACTTATTGTTACTCTAGATGGTGAAGATGTTATTGACTGTGAACCAATATTAGGTTATTTACACAGAGGTATGGAAAAAATTGCCGAAAATCGAACAATTATACAATATTTGCCTTATGTAACACGTTGGGATTATTTAGCTACTATGTTCACAGAAGCAATAACTGTAAATGCGCCCGAGCAATTAGGCAATATTCAAGTCCCTAAAAGGGCCAGTTATATCAGAGTCATTATGTTGGAGTTAAGTCGTATAGCTTCGCATTTGTTATGGCTTGGCCCTTTTATGGCAGATATTGGGGCACAGACTCCTTTCTTCTATATTTTTCGAGAAAGAGAATTGATATATGACCTATTCGAAGCTGCCACCGGTATGCGAATGATGCACAATTTTTTTCGTATTGGTGGAGTCGCTGCTGATTTACCTCATGGGTGGATAGATAAATGTTTGGATTTTTGCGATTATTTTTTAACAGGAATTGCTGAATATCAGAAGCTTATTACACGGAATCCCATTTTTTTAGAACGAGTTGAAGGAGTAGGCATTATTGGTGGAGAGGAAGCAATAAATTGGGGTTTGTCGGGACCAATGCTACGAGCTTCCGGAATACAGTGGGATCTTCGTAAAGTTGATCATTATGAGTGTTACGACGAATTTGATTGGGAAGTCCAATGGCAAAAAGAGGGGGATTCATTAGCTCGTTATTTAGTACGAATCAGTGAAATGACAGAATCCATAAAAATTATTCAACAGGCCTTAGAAGGAATTCCGGGAGGGCCCTATGAAAATTTAGAAATCCGCCGCTTTGATCGAGTAAAAGATACTGTATGGAATGAGTTTGACTATCGATTCATTAGTAAAAAACCTTCTCCGACTTTTGAATTGTCGAAGCAAGAACTTTATGCGAGAGTCGAAGCACCAAAGGGAGAATTGGGAATTTTTCTGATAGGAGATAAGGGTGTTTTTCCTTGGCGTTATAAAATTCGCCCGCCGGGGTTTATTAATTTGCAAATTCTTCCTCAGTTAGTTAAAAGAATGAAATTGGCTGATATTATGACGATACTAGGTAGTATAGATATCATTATGGGAGAAGTTGATCGTTAAAATGATAATTGATACAACAGAAGTACAAGCTATAAATTCTTTTTCTAGATTGGAATCCTTAAAAGAGGTCTATGGGATCATATGGATGCTTATTCCTATTTTTACTCTTGTATTAGGAATCACAATAGGTGTACTAGTAATTGTTTGGTTAGAAAGAGAAATATCTGCGGGTATACAACAACGTATTGGTCCTGAATACGCAGGACCTTTGGGAATTCTTCAAGCTCTAGCAGATGGTACCAAATTACTTTTCAAAGAGAATCTTCTTCCATCTAGAGGAGATACTCGTTTATTCAGTATTGGGCCATCTATAGCAGTCATATCAATTTTATTAAGTTATTTAGTAATTCCTTTTAGTTATCACCTTGTTCTAGCCGATCTCAGTATCGGTGTTTTTTTATGGATTGCTATTTCAAGCATTGCTCCTGTCGGCCTTCTTATGTCAGGATATGGCTCAAATAATAAATATTCTTTTTTAGGTGGTCTACGAGCTGCTGCTCAATCAATTAGTTATGAAATACCATTAACTCTATGTGTGTTATCAATATCTCTACGTGTGATTCGTTAAGACATAAATTGCCCCCTACTTCTTTTCTTTCTAGGAAAGAAGTGTCATGATTTGAATATCTATTTTCGTTTTTTATTCATTATTCGGGGGTTGATGAAGGAAACCAGATAGTTATATGAGTGAAAGAAACGGCTTATCCATTTGCAGTAAAAGATTGAATCTCATTTCCTATGTACAAGAGTTAAGAAAAGTAAACATAAGTATTAAAGACTGTTTACCCCAAGATTGATTGATTAGTCATCATGACTTGAAGCGGGTTCAAAAGATCAACTTTATGGGGTTTTTACTATCTATTACCATATGTATTACCCCAAGTAGATTGATAGAAATGAGTGGATAGCTAGGAACACTAAGGTACACAAAGGATTCGTAATAGAGATTATGTAAGTCTATTTTTCTCTGGATAAAAAGAATTCTAATTGGGGCTTTAAATTGGTAGAAATGATCAAGGAGTACTTCCC